TATCCGCCCAGTTTGTCAACGTTTTTTGAAATGATACAACAGAAGATGCTTTTGTGCACGACAGAAAAGCTATCCCCAGCAGAACTGTATAATCATTGGTTTTATACCAATGAACAAAAACGAAACAACCTCATCAACGAACTTATCAATCGAATTGAAGCTCTAGACAAGGGGTCTCTTGCTATGGATGTACTCGAAAAAAGAACTAGATTGTGCAATGATGAGACTGAACAAGAATGCTTACCTAAAATATATGATCCTCTTTTGAATGGACCCCATCGTGGAACAATCAAAGAATTGTATTCAGGTTCAAACATGAACGAGTATTTAATAAACTCGATAGAAGATTCTATCGAAACTCTTTGGATAAACAAACTTCATGATATTCTAAGCCTTCCTAATAAAATAAATAACCTTACTACTGATACTGATTACCGAGAATTTAAAGACAAAATAAAGACTTTTGATGGAAAGTCATTATTGAAAGACATTGGCCACTTATTGATGTCAATAAGTAAATTGGATGAGGAATCAATTCCTAATTCTAATTTTAAAGAACTTTTTTTATTGTTATTTTCAGAACAAGGAAGAATTTTTTCACAAAATCAATCGAAATATTTATTCGATACAATTAAAACATATTCCAATGATCAAAAAATTAGAAAAAAAACGACTGGAATCAAAATAAATAAAAAGGTCCCTCGGTGGTCATACAAATTGATTGACAATTTGGAAGAACCGGAAGAAGAAAACGAGTCAACTGAAGATCGTGGTATTCGTTCACGAAAAGCCAAACGCGTAGTCATTTTTACTGATAATGAAACGAATAAAAATACAAGTATTACTAGTAATCATGATCAAGGAGATGAGGTGGATTTGATACGTTATTCGCAACAATCGGATTTTCGTCGAGATATAATAAAAGGATCCATGCGTGCTCAAAGACGTAAAACGGTTACTTGGGGGCTGTTTCAAACAACTGTGCATTCGCCACTTTTTTTGGACAGAATAGACAATTTTTTTTCTTTTGATATTGCCTTTTTTTCTTTTGATATTGCCCGAATGTTGAATTTAATTTTTAGGAATTGGATGGGTGCAGGCGCAGAATTCAAAATTTCAAATTATGAAGAGGAAGAGGCGAAAGAAAAGGATAAAAAAAAGGGTGAGAATGAGCGTATAACAATAGCAGAAACTTGGGATACTGTTCTATTTGCTCAAGCAATAAGGGGTTCTATGTTAATAACCCAATCAATTCTTAGAAAATATCTAGTACTTCCCTCGTTGATAATAGCCAAAAATGTTGGACGTATACTAGTATTTCAATCCCCCGAGTGGCATGAGGATTTGGAAGATTGGAGTAGAGAAATGCATGTTAAATGCACCTATAACGGTGTTCAATTATCAGAAACGGAATTTCCTAAAAATTGGTTAAGCGACGGTATTCAGATAAAGATCCTATTTCCTTTCTGTCTGAAACCGTGGCACAGATCTAAGCTACAATCACATCCTAGAGATTCCATGAAAAAGAAAGGTAAAAAACAAAATTTTTGTTTTTTAACAGTTTGGGGAATGGAAGCTGAATTACCTTTTGGTTCTCCCCGACAACTACCTTCTTTTTTTGAACCCGTTTGGAAACAACTTGAAAAAAGACTTATGAAAGTAAAAAAAAAATGTTTTATAGCCCTAAAAATTATAAACGAAAGAACAAAACGGTTTCGAAAAGTATCAAAAGAAAAAACAAGATGGGTTAGAAAAATAGTTAGATTTATAAAAAGAATAATGAAAGAACTTAAAAAAGTAAGTCTAATTCCATTATTTGGATTGAGGGAAGTATATGAATCGAATATAAATATAAAAAATAAAAAATCACTAATAAGTAATCATATAAATCATGAATCGTCCATTCGAATTAGATCTGCGGATTGGACAAATTATTCACTGACAGAAAAAAAGATGAAAGATCTGGCTGATAAGACAAATACAATCAGAAATCAAATCGAAAAAATAACAAAAGATAAAAAAAACATATTTATAACTACGTATATAAACATTAGTCCTAATGAAACAAATTGTAATGATAAAAGATTAGAATCTCCGAAAAATATTTGGCAGATATTAAAAAGAAGAAGTGCTCGACTAATGCGCAAATGTCACCATTTTTTTTATTTTTTTATTGAAAGGATATACAGAGATATCTTTTTACGTATCATTAATATTCCCAGAATACATGTAAAAAATTTACTTCAATTAAAAAACAAAATAACGGATAATTCTAATGATGAAACAAAAAAAAAAGGAATTTATATTGATAAAACAAAACAAAATAAAATAAATTTTATTTCGACTAAGTGGATTTTTAATATTAGTAATCAAAATTCGCAGATTTTTTGTGACCTTTCTTCGTTGTCACAGGCATACGTATTTTACAAATTATCACAAGCACAAGTTATCAACAAACATTACTTGAAATTTTTATTTCAATATCACGGAACAATTCCTTTTATTAAGGATAGAATAAAAAAAGATTTTTTTGGAACACAAGGAATATTTCATTCCGAATCAAGGTATAAGAAACTTCGCGGTTTAAAAATGAATGAATGGAAAAGCTGGTTAATGGGTAATTATCACTATAAATACAATTTATCTCAGACTAGATGGTCTAGATTAGTACTGCAAAATTGGCGAAATAGAATCAATCAAAATTTGATGATTCAAAATACAAACCCAACCCATTTTTATTCATATGAAAAAGACCGATTAATTCATTACAAGAAAGAAAACAATTATGCATATGCAGTAAATTCATTACCGAACCGAAAAGATAAATTAAAAAACTACAAATTTGATCTTTTATCAAATAAATATATGAATTATGAAGATAAGAAAGGTTCATATATTTATGGGTCGCCATTACAAGTAAATGAGACCAAAGAGATTCCCTATAATTACAATAAGTATAATACCGAATTCTTTTATTTGCCGAGAGATATAAATCTTGGTAACTATCTACGAGAAGATTCTATTATTGATAGGGATAAAAATACGGATAGAAAATATTTTGATTGGAGAACTATTAATTTTTGTCTTAGAAAAAATATCGATATTGAGGAATGGAGAAATAGAGATATCGAGGCCAGCGCCAATATTAATAAAAATACTAAGACTCGGACTAATTATTATCAAATAATTGAGAAAATGGATAAGAAAGTTTTTTTTAATCTCACGATTCATAAACAAATCTGCCCAACCAATCAAACAAAAACATCTTTTGACTGGATGGGAATGAATGAAGAAATCCTAAATTGTCCGATATCGAATCTAGAACTGTGGTTTTTACCAGAATTTGTGTTACTTTTTAATACATATAAGATTCAACCGTGGATCGTACCAATTAATTTACTTCTTTTTAAATTGAATATAAATAAAAATATTAGTAAAAATATCAATGAAAAGAAAAAAAAAGATAGATTATATAATCCAAAAAAATCTCTTGAATTAGAGAATCGAAATCAAGAAGAAAAACAACATCCAGTCCAAGGAGATCTTGGATCCGATCCATCGAAAAAAAAAAAAAATGTTAAAGAAGATTATCGGGGATCATACATTCAAAAAAGCACAAATAAAAATAAATCCAAGATAGGAGCGGAACTAGATTTCTTCCTGAAAAGATATTTTCTTTTTCAATTGAAATGGGATAATGCTTTTAATCAAAAAATACTCAATAATATCAAGGTATATTGCCTACTCCTTAGATTGAGAAATCCAAAAGAAATTGCTATATCCTCTATTCAAAGGGACGAAATAAGTTTGGATGTAATGCTGATTCCGAAGTCTACAACTCTTACAAAATTGATAAAAAGGGGACTATTGATTATTGAACCAGCTCGGCTATCCATAAAATGGGACGGACAATTTATTATGTACCAAACCATAGCTATTTCACGGGTGCATAAGAGTAAGCACCAAACTAATCGAAGATACCAAGAAAAAATAAATGTTGATAAAAAGGGTCTTAATGAATCCATTGCACGACATGAAAACGGGAATAGAGACGAAAATTTTTATGATTTTATTGTTCCTGAAAATTTTTTATCTCCTAGACGTCGTAGAGAATTGAGAATTTTCGTTTGTTTAAATTCAAGAAATGCCAATGTTGGGGATAGAAATCCAGTATTTTGCAATGGGAACAATGTAAAGCGCTGTGGTCAATTTTTTTATGAGGATAAGCATCTTGATGTAGATACAAATCGATTTATTAAGTTCAAATTATTTCTTTGGCCAAATTATCGATTCGAAGATTTTGCTTGTATGAATCGCTATTGGTTTGATACCAATAATGGTAGTCGTTTCGGTATGTCAAGGCTACATATGTATCCACGATTGATAATTAGTTGATGATACATTTACATTACATGGATCAAGCGGCATCTCTGACATGGTATATGAACACAAACAAATATATACAGCCTTGTAATGTTATATTACATTATGGTACATGATACTGATTACCTGACTTTCATTTTAGCAATTCTATCTAGTAAGTAATGAATCGTCATAATCTTCTTATCTTAGGTGAAAATCCTTGTATTTTGTGGGTTAGAAGTTTTTTATTTATATCTGAATTGAAAAATTGTATTGATTTGATTATCAATTAAGTGAATTTGATAAAAAAAAGAAGTATACGAATAAATCCAGATTATTGTGTATAACAAATAAAAATGACTGGCATTATTATTACTGATCAGTAAAATCTATATTTGTAATGTAAATAAAGAAAAAGGGACGAAGAATTTTTTGTTATGGTTAAAAATTTATTCATTTCAGTTATTTCGCAAGAAGAAAAAAAAGAAAATAGGGGGTCTGTTGAATTTCAAGTATTCAGTTTCACCAATAAGATACGTAGACTTACTTCCCATTTGGAATTGCACAGAAAAGATTATTTATCTCAGAGAGGTCTACGTAAAATTCTGGGAAAACGTCAACGGCTGCTGGCTTATTTGTCAAAGAAAAATAGAGTACGCTATAAAGAATTAATTAGTCAATTGGATATTCGGGAGCCAAAAACTCGTTAAGTTCATTTTTTGTTTGATTTTATTTATATTATATATTTAATGAACTTCATTTGGTTTTCAGCAATTCGTGGAATAATGAATCGGGGAAAAAATATATGACTGTACCGACTACAAGAAAAGACCTCATGATAGTCAATATGGGTCCTCAACACCCATCAATGCACGGTGTTCTTCGACTCATCATTACTCTAGATGGAGAAAATGTTATTGACTGTGAACCCGTATTAGGTTATTTACACAGAGGAATGGAAAAAATTGCAGAAAATCGAACAATTATACAATATCTTCCTTATGTAACACGTTGGGATTATTTAGCTACTATGTTTACAGAGGCAATAACGGTAAATGGACCAGAACAGTTGGGAAATATCCAAGTACCGAAAAGAGCGAGCTATATTAGAGTAATTATGCTAGAACTGAGTCGTATAGCTTCTCATTTGTTATGGCTTGGCCCTTTTATGGCGGATATCGGTGCGCAGACCCCTTTCTTCTATATTTTCCGAGAGAGAGAATTAATATATGACCTATTCGAATCTTCCACAGGTATGCGAATGATGCATAATTATTTCCGTATCGGAGGGGTGGCTGCTGATCTACCTTATGGCTGGATAGATAAATGCTTGGATTTCTGTGATTATTTTTTAACAGGGGTTACTGAATATCAAAAGCTTATTACACGTAATCCCATTTTTTTGGAACGAGTTGAAGGGGTGGGTATTATTAGTGGAGAGGAAGCAATAAATTGGGGTTTATCGGGACCAATGCTACGAGCTTCCGGAATTCCGTGGGATCTTCGTAAAATTGATCATTATGAGTCTTACGACGAATTTGATTGGGAAGTACAATGGCAAAAAGAGGGAGATTCACTAGCCCGTTATTTAGTCCGAATCGGTGAAATGGTGGAATCCATCAAAATTATTCAACAAGCCCTGGAAGGAATTCCCGGAGGGCCCTATGAAAATTTAGAGGTACGGCGCTTTGATAAAACAAAGGATTCTGAATGGAATGATTTTGATTATCGATTCATTAGTAAGAAACCTTCGCCCACTTTTGAATTGTCTAAGCAAGAGCTTTATGTGAGAGTAGAAGCCCCCAAGGGGGAATTGGGAATTTTTCTGGTAGGAGATCGGAGTGTTTTTCCCTGGAGATGGAAAATTCGTCCACCTGGTTTTATCAATTTGCAAATTCTTCCTCAGCTAGTTAAAAAAATGAAATTGGCCGATATTATGACAATACTAGGTAGTATAGATATTATTATGGGAGAAGTTGATCGTTGAAATGATAATTGAGACGATAAAAGTACAAGCTATCAATTCTTTTTCCAGATCGGAATCCTTAAAAGAGGTTTATGGGCTCATATGGTTACTTATTCCTATTTTTACTCCTGTATTTGGAATCATAATAGGGGTACTGGTAATTGTGTGGTTAGAAAGACAAATATCTGCGGGAGTACAACAACGCATTGGACCTGAATACGCGGGTCCTTTTGGAATTCTTCAAGCTCTAGCGGATGGTACCAAACTACTTTTAAAAGAAGATCTTCTCCCATCTAGGGGAGATATTAGTTTATTCAGTATCGGGCCGTCTATCGCGGTCATATCCATTTTACTAAGTTATTCAGTAATTCCCTTTGGTTACCACCTTGTTTTAGCGGATCTCAGTATAGGGGTTTTTTTATGGATTGCCATTTCTAGTATCGCGCCTATTGGACTTCTTATGTCAGGATATGGGTCAAATAATAAATATTCCTTTTTAGGTGGTCTACGAGCTGCTGCTCAATCAATTAGTTATGAAATACCATTAACTCCATGTGTGTTATCAATATCTCTACGTGCGATTCGTTGGGACATGTACTTTTTAACTTTACCTTTTTTCATTTTCGTTCTAGGAAAAAAGTTGAGTTGAATTATTTCATTTGAAATTTGAATAAATATCTTCATTCTTTTATTCATCATTCGGGGCGATGAACTAAACCAGATAGTTATATGAGTGAAATAAAACAGCTTCTAAATTGGCAGTAAAAAGATTGAGTCTCATTCCCTAGGTACAAGAGTTAAGCGGACGTAAATATAATTACAGTAGAAACGGGGTGCCCCAAGATTGGTTGATTAGCCATCATATCAGAGTTTGAAGCGGGTACAAAAGATCGATCATATGGAGTTTTTATTATTGTACGTATTACGTATTACCATACCGGGGATCGAAGAAATATGAGTGGATGGCTAGGAATACCAAGGTACACAAAGGATTAGTAATGGTGATAATGTAAGTAAATTATCCAAGGGGTTATTTTCGCATAGCATAACATAAAAGGAATCCTGATGGGGCTTTAAGTTGGTAGAAATGATCAAGCAGTACCTCCCCACGATCCCGATCCAGAGTATGCCCCTACCCACCGATTAAACCAATTACTATCAGGAACGAAGTA